TCTTTGAGCAAGAGCTAAAGTAGCTCCTAATAGTACCGTTATTACACCTATCAAAGAAATGAGATTCATTATGTAAGGTATGACTGTGAAAAGCGGAAGAAATCGAGCGACAAGAAAAATGCCTGCTGCTACCATAGTAGCAGCATGGATAAGAGCCGAAATAGGAGTAGGCCCCTCCATGGCATCAGGTAACCATACATGAAGGGGAAATTGTGCGGATTTAGCAACTGCACCGACGAATAATAGGGAGGCACACAGAGTAGCAAATAAAGAGTTGACCCCATTATTACGGATCAGGTTATTGAAGATTTCGAACAAATCTCGAAATTCGAAACTCCCTGTTATCCAATAAAAACCTAAGATTCCTAATAATAACCCAAAATCCCCTACACGATTAGTTACAAACGCTTTTTGACAAGCATTTGCGGCAGCCGGTCGTGTGAACCAAAAACCTATTAATAAATACGAACACATTCCCACTAGTTCCCAAAAAATATGAATTTGTATCAAATTGGAACTAGTAACTAATCCCAACATGGAAGTATTGGAAAAACTCATATAAGCAAAAAATCTCAAATATCCTTGATCATGAGACATATAATTGTCACTATAAATAAGAACCATGATTCCAACCGTAGTGATTAGTATTGACATAATAGAAGTAAGTGGATCGATCAAGTAGCCGAACTCTAAGGAAAAATCAGTATTGATGGTCCAAGACCATAGATGTTGATAGATAGAACTGCCATTTATCTGTTGAATAGACAGATCGGACGAAAAAACCATAACTATACTTAGCAATGAAACACTAGGAAAAGTCCACATACGACGCAGATTTTTTGTTGCGGTCGGAACAAGCAGAAGTCCCAACCCTATTGACATAGTAACTGGAAGTAGAGCGAAAGGTATGATCCATGCATATTGATATGTATGTTCCATAAGAAAATCAAACTTTCTTTTTTTATTCTTATTAATTGTTTCCCATTCACCAGCCCTTATTTCTTCCGGAAGGAGCAATAATCAAATAAATAAAAAAAAATCAAGATATACAAGATATAAAAGAACTCAAATATGATTTTTCATTCTTAATTATTCTGATTCTTTCCAAACTATTGAAAAAAAAAAAAAATTCAAATGAAGAAGTTACAATTCTTCAAATAACCAAGTTACTAGTTAAAAGCTACTACCTAGTTATTAACGAAGATATTTATTAAGATCAAAAATACGAGATTTTCAATTATTCTACTATATACATACGATACGGTGATTTCTATCCATATTTATATCAATATAGTAAGGAAAAAGAATGATACCCAAAATTCAAGTACTTTATTCTGCTGATATGTATCGTAGGATCTGCCAATAACTCGATCCAATAAACCTAGTTTTTTTTTTAGTTTCTTCGGAGTCATTAACTAAAACGAATTCTGGAATTGATTGGCTTCTAGTCCAATAAAACAAACTTATGTTTATGTGTTTATGAAAAATCCTAGAATACTTGTCACTTCACATAGAACTAAAAAGAGAAATTACTCAAATTCCCTTTATTTTATCAAGTAATGTATTGTTTAACGGATTAACTACTTTGATTTAATTTCAATTTAAATTATGTGGACTCTATCTCCGAGCTTGATCAATTAATAGAAAAGGTTACATTCATTATTGGTTTCCTAAATTAGGAAAGGGTTCTTAAGCTTTTCGATTTATTAAAGATAACATTTATAATATATATATATATTATCTAAATAGACTGAGATATGAATTGGAACCTTTTTAATTCTTATCAATGGCATCCGATTCAACGGTAGTAGATCCCACCCGTAGACATAGATTGAATAAAGATATGAAGCCCCCAATCAGTACAAATTATTCTTTCTTCGAACATTGGATGTAATGGAAATGTGAAAAAAAAAAAATTCCCTTGAAAATCACATCGTTTTTTCTTTTTTCTTCTATTTCATTTCTTTTTTTATCCTTAATGATACCATATGCGATGCTCATCTATCTGTATCCATACTTTTCTATGTTATGAAGTAAGCATAAGTATCGGCTATGGAATAAAGATAGATAATGAATAGTTAATAGAAAGAACAATCTATTTTGAATTGAACAATAAATGTCTTTCACGTCCAACTATAAAAATGAGTGACCCTTTTATTTTGAAATGGCGGTTCCAAAGAAACGTACTTCTCTGTCAAAAAAGCATATTCGTAGAAATATTTGGAAAGGAAGGGGATATCAGGCCGCGGCAAAAGCTTTATCTTTAGCTAAATCTATTTCTACCGGGCATTCAAAAAGTTTTTTTGTGCGACAAACAAGTAATAAAGCCTTGGAATGATCTGAATCTGAATCAGCATGACTCGATGAATTGGATTGGATGATTAAATTTATAAGATGAAGAATTCACATTAACTAATGTTTTGAACTCATCAATATGAGATAGAACTAGCTGTTGTGGTATGTAGAATACGAATTATTCTGTATACTAGGTTCTAAAAATGATTTCTTTTTTTGTTTGAAAAAAAAAAAGAAAGAAGTAGTTAGACACAAAATACAAGGTTTCACCTTTCATTGATTGGTTTTTATAATTCGCGAGATGGGGATTGTAACTTTCCCCATCGATTCATTTTTCACAATAACAAAACTCTTACTTTTTTTTCTTAGGAAGGGATTGGCTTATTGGATTATGTATCTCCAATAGTTATACATCATTAAGATTTTTGGAAAACCTGAAACAAGTATGAACGAGGTTAGAGCCCCCTTTTTGTTCCAAAGTAAGGCGGGGGTAAGATTCATAGCCAATGTCAATGGATTATTGAAACTAATTGATTAAAATATACATTTTAAAACTTTGATTTGTAGCTCTCTGAATCACTACATATCTACAAGGACTCCCTCTTGTTTCGAACAGATAAAAAAAAACAAAATAATAAAACTGCCAGGATCCCATTTAGATCGATATTTATGTACTAAATAATGAGTCAATCTTACGTTACGTAATCCAACCCCAATGGATCCTATCCCATGTTTGAACTGGAGGATCGATCAATCGATATATCTAGATCTAATATCTAAATTATTTTATCTATTAATATTAGATTTCAAATCTATATATAAAGAGATCTTATCAGTTTCAATTTTATTTTCTAAGTTTTCTAAGTTAAAGTACATACAGTTAAAGTACATACAAAAGTGCATACAGTAGAATTCCGATAAAGATTGAAACTCTTTTGTTATACGATATGCCCGGTCCAATACCTAATGGGTTTGGTAAATCCTCACACAAATTATGTTATGTATACAATGAAGATCCCAATCATTAATACATCTTTGATACCAAACTATCCAAATTTTTATAGAAATCCTTTGGATGTAGTGATGAAGTTGTGATATATAAAAAATATTGTTTTATTTTGTTCATTGAAAAATGAATCTTTTTCATTTCGGATCTATCAAATCAGATAAATGAGAAATGAATCGTCAAAAAATGAGAAAAAAAAAAATTCTTAGTTCTATACCCGGACTCAGGGCATAACCGTCTAGTTCCAACTATTCGAGAAGAACTTATAATACGGAAAAGCCCGCTGTTTAAAACAACCCCCTGCCACGATACTAAGGATTATTGAGCGTTTAAATATTTATTTGAACGGGTCTTTATTCATCGATTCTAAGATTTCCTAAAATAGATTGCATTAAATCCCTCAATCTCGACGATTGAACATCATATGGACTATGATTATTTCGATGAAGCCGCCATGGTGAAATTGGTAGACACGCTGCTCTTAGGAAGCAGTGCTAGAGCATCTCGGTTCGAGTCCGAGTGGCGGCATCCGAGCCAGTGGAACTAGTCTTATTGAATGTCCCCGTTGGCCTGCATCCAGCAGGAATTGAACCTACGAATTCGCCAATTATGAGTTGGATGCTTTAACCATTCAGCTATGGATGCTTCACTGGGGTCATTGTACATCGCGAGTGACCCAAATTCTATAATGAATTCAATTCCGGATTTCCATTCCTGGGGATACCCCCCTAAAAAAAAAAATTATGATATTTGCCACTTTAGAACATATATTAACTCACATCTCTTTTTCTATCATTTCAATTGTTATTACGATTCATTTGATGACCTTATTAATCCATGAAACCGTAGTACTATTTGATTTGTCAGAAAAAGCCATGATGGCTACCTTTTTCTGTATAACAGGATTATTAGTTACTCGTTGGATTTATTCGAGACATTTGCCGTTAAGCGATTTATATGAATCTTTAATGTTTCTTTCATGGAGTTTCTCCATTATTCATATGTTTCCTAAAAGACGGAACCAGAAAAGTTATTTAAGCGCAATAACCGCGCCAAGTGCTATTTTTACCCAAGGCTTTGCCACTTCGGGTCTTTCAACCGAAATGCATCAATCTGCAATATTAGTACCTGCTCTACAATCCCAGTGGTTAATGATGCACGTAAGCATGATGTTATTGAGTTATGCAGCTCTTTTATGTGGATCGTTATTATCCGTAGCTCTTTTAGTCATTACATTTCGAAAAAACCTAGATATTCCTCGCAAAAGCAATCATTTTTTAATTGGGTCATTTTCCTTTGTGAATGAAAAAAGAAGCGTTTTACAAAACACTTCTTTTCTTTCATTTATAAATTATCACAGGTATCAATTAACTCAACAATTAGATCAGTGTAGTTATCGTGTCATTAGTCTAGGGTTTACTTTTTTAACCATAGGTATTCTTTCGGGAGCAGTATGGGCTAATGAGGCATGGGGGTCTTATTGGAATTGGGACCCCAAAGAAACTTGGGCATTTATTACTTGGACCATATTCGCGATTTATTTACACAGTAGAACAAATCAGAACTTTCAGGGTGTGCATTCGGCAATTGTGGCTTCTATAGGATTTCTTATAATTTGGATATGCTATTTTGGGGTCAATCTATTAGGAATAGGACTACATAGTTATGGTTCATTCACATTAACAACTAATTGAAGAAA